CAATAGAAAATTCCTAAATACCTATAGTATAAGGTTTCCCATTACTGGCTTCGGAATAGAAACTGAAGATCTTGGTAAAGTGTGAGTTGGCGGGTCCTAATAATTCATGAAAGGAATTATCACATTCCCACAATTCAATTAGATACAAAATTTAGAAACCCCTTTTCATGAAAAGGGGTTTTTTTTTTTCTAATCCTTTCATTTCAGGTAATTGCTTGGTCGTACAGTGGTAGATAGTATTCGATGAAAGAAACAGAACAAATAATAATTGGAACAATTATCAATATTCGTGATGCAACCATTGCTGCATTAGATCCAAAGGTTCCTTCTTAACCTAGCTACAAGGAAGGGACTGAACTCTATGATATGCAAAGACAGAGTGTGAAACCTAAAATAAAAGGATAATAGCAATTGCTAGTTTTAGAATTGAGTTGGGCTCGAAATAAAGGTTTTATTTCTTCGAGAGATCATGGGATACTTTTATTTTTCTTCTCATTCGAAATATTATGTGCAATTAACCAACCTACTACTGAATGAATCTAATGATTAAAAAAGTAAAAGCGTTATCCGGCTGTTTGTTCCAAAATAGATTAGATAAATTGAAAAAGAAACGAAATGATCAAAATAAAAAAAAAAATGGAATTTTAAAATCCAATTCTTTTATTCCATAGTTACTCAAAGAGAACTTCATTTTTGATTGAAGTTACAAGACACAGTTCTTATTTACTTGACTCACGGGTTGCTTACTGAATCCGTTGATTCGGAATCACGGGATCCGTAGATGTTACAGATGACGAATCCATCTTTTTTTTTTTCTACCCCTTTACTCTCTCTTTTTTAGTGCCAATGGCTGATGAATCAAGAACTTTCAATTGGAACGGATTCTGTCAATTAGTATTTTTTCTTGTCATTGGATCTCGCAAAAATGGAAACTTAGGTAAGTGCTTTATAAACATATGTATAAAAAAGAACATATATCATTTAGCCCCTCCATGACTACTATAACTAGTTATTTCGGTTTTCTACTGGCTGCTTCAACTATAACCCCAGCTCTATTGATTGGTCTGAGCAAGATACGACTTATTTGAAATTCAAATTAATTGAATGAACAATTCATAAAAATGAGTATTTCTGTGAGATTCCCGATATTCTATGTTCCTTCCCGTGTCAATTGCCAATTCTTGGTTATTGAGATTCATGGGCGATTCGGATTAATATTTAGAGATAGATATTACCTCTCTTTTTCTCTTCTTTCAAACAAATTTTAATGATTGAAGTTTTTCTATTTGGAATTGTGTTAGGTCTAATTCCTATTACCTTGGCCGGATTATTCGTAACTGCATATTTACAATACAGACGCGGCGATCAGTTGGACCTTTAATTGAGTAACATCTCTTTTTTTGATTGACCTCCTCTTGAATTTCCAGGAGGTCAAATTAAGGTTGCAGTTCAAGTTAGTGAAGTTATTTTATTGTGATTCGACATTAAAAGAATCACGCTCTGTAGGATTTGAACCTACGACATCGGGTTTTGGAGACCCACGTTCTACCGAACTGAACTAAGAGCGCTTTATTATGATGGGAGATACGAATGTCAAGAAAAGGATTCTTTTCGTACCCCCAATCCATCTTGTATGTATAGTATCATAAAATGATAGATTATGTCCAATTTGAATCGATCTCAATTGAACCCTCGTTACTGTCCATAGGAGAGGTAAGAGGTAATAGGTAGGGATGACAGGATTTGAACCCGTGACATTTTGTACCCAAAACAAACGCGCTACCAAGCTGCGCTACATCCCTTTCATTTGTTGTACAGTGCCATTGTAGGGAATCCCTGTCTTGTTTTCCACATCGTAATTTCCTCTATCTATATAGAATTTCTTTTTCCTTTCCATTCCTTCGATCTTATATAAAAAAGAAAAGAATTATATACATACCTAACATATAAAGGAATGAATATTTATCAGTAATGCTCAGGAAGAAGTGTTTATCTTTTTCAGTTTCAGGGACAGGTGGATCTCATCTACCGGATCATTGTATATATCCATTTTAGTTAGGGATTCCCCGTACAAATACAAATGATCTTTAACTACATATGCATCTGATCATATATATATTACAATATAGAATAAAGTCAATAAAGTTAAAGAAAAAGAAGGAGGATTTTCAATGCGAGATATAAAAACATATCTCTCCACGGCACCTGTACTAGCTACTCTATGGTTCGGGTCTTTGGCGGGTCTATTGATAGAGATTAATCGTTTATTCCCAGATGCGTTGACATTCCCCTTTTTCTCATTCTAGTTATTGACATGGGAAGAGATGAAGAAGATTAGAGATACAATAAATTATCTGTGACTAATCCCCCTCTTTCTTTTTTTTTTTTAGTTGTTTAGGAAAGAAAGAGAAAGAATAAAAGTGGATTGAACCTCATCGAAACTGGGGTTCAGGATAGAATTCATTTTATATAAGGAGAACAGAAATAGAAGTGTGGGTCGAGGGCAGGCTGTTCAAGATCATACAAGATAGTAAATGAAATACTGAGATTAGGAATAATTGATAGTTAGAAATAATTGTATTACTTAATAATTTTATGACTCTATTGATTGCAACGAAATCCTTCATAATTGAATTGATTTCGAGTTAGCAACTTTTCGTTTCATTCCTTTCTTCTTCTCGTCTTCTGTTCGAATCGAAAATAGAAGAATTGAGTGAATCCAAAATCCAAAGGAGGTTCATGGCTAAGGGTAAACATGTCAGAGTAGTAGTTATTTTGGAATGTACCAGTTGTGTCCGAAATGGTTTGAATAAAGAATCGCGGGGCATTTCCAGATATATTACTCAAAAGAATCGACACAATACACCTAGTCAATTGGACTTGAAAAAATTCTGCCCTTATTGTTATAAGCATACGATTCATGGGGAGATAAAGAAATAAATCGAACGGAACGCGTGTGTCACTCTTCCAAGGAAGAGGAAGAAATTATATATATATATACAAATAAAATCCTATTTCGGTCGGATCCGAAATGAATGAATAAATGGGATTTTAGAAATAAGAAAGAAATCATGGATAAACCCAAGCGGTCCTTTCGTAAATCTAAGCGATCTTTTCATAGGCGTTTGCCCCCAATTGGATCGGGGGATCGAATTGATTATAGAAACATGAGTTTAATTAGTCAATTTATTAGTGAACAAGGAAAAATATTATCTAGACGAGTGAATAGATTAACCTTGAAACAACAACGATTAATTACTATTGCTATAAAACAAGCTCGTATTTTATCTTCGTTACCTTTTCTTAATAATGAGAAACAATTTGAGAGAACCGAGTCGATCCCTAGAACTACAGGTCCTAGAACCAGAAATAAATAAGCCTATTCCTAAATCGAATCAAAACTCTAATTGGAACTCAGATTGATGTTTTGTTCGAAAAAGCCGCGAGATTGTTGCACCGTAATAATAATAAAAAAAGAATGGGGGAAGAAGAAATCTTTTTTTTTTTTTTATTGAAAGGTGTTCGTTCATTCCTACTCCTTATCTTATCATATGAATTTCTACTATACCCTCCCGGAGTTCATTCTCCGGGGAACTCCGTTTAAAGCATTCCGGTGAATTCCTTCCAATCTCTTTATTTGATGATCTCATTGGAAATCGTGTCAAGACAATTCCTATTTGATATAGCTATTTGTGCAGGTATTTTACGATTAAGAAGCAACTGCCTCTTGTACAGATCAAGTATTAATCGACTATAACTACGGGATCCCCTATTCTCACGAGTTACTGCATTTATCCGAGTGATCCACAAGCGACGAAAACTTCTCTTTCGCCTGCCTCTATCCCGATGAGTGGAAACCAAAGCTCTCATTTTCTGTTGAATAGTAGTTCGAGTAAGTCTTGAATGAGCCTCTCGAAAGGTTGATGCAAATAAACGAATTTTTGTTCTACGTCTCCAAGCTCTATATCTTCTTCTAACTCTGGTCATTGAATCAAATGAAACTTTGATGAATAACTAATTGATTTCTTTCAGTCATTCTTTTCCCCTCTCCTGGTTTATTAATAACAAAACGGATTCTTCCGATGTATAAAATACAAATTCCAATGGCTTTTGCTACTATAACCTTCCCAACCACGATTTTTTTATTTCTTCCAGGCATTTCACCTCAAAAAAAAAAGAAATTGTACCGATGTTAGGTATAAAAAAAATCAAAGTAGGTATAAAATAATATAGTAAATAGTGGTTTCCATCGTTTCTATGGTTACTTCTTAAACGGTGAGGTCCTCTCTATACACCGGAGCCCCTTTCCTCATTTAATCAATGTTATTGGTAACTTGTACAGTTCACACTCTTTGGCTCTACCCATGAATTATCCAGTAATAGGTCTTTTTACAATGAGATCTATCCATACAGTGACGGCATTTAATTATGAAGGTTGAATAGGTAGCTGACCCTGTTAGTCCGTTCTTGCAAGAGTAGGAGCATAATCTTTCTGCTTTTTAAATATAATATCATTTTCCCCGCTTAATGGATAACCATTTGCTACCAATGGGAAATTGCTTTTCATCTCAAATCGAGGTGATTGGATTTGCACCAATGGAAACCATAAATTCCATACACAATAGCGGTAGCGGTATATGAGAGATCTTTATTTTTAGATAGTGAATAGAGTTCTTCTATTCTATCTTATTCATGGGTACGGGCCATTGATACTGTAAAAATGGTCTCATTTGTTCTAGCTCATGATCTGAACGAGTCGCACATACACCCTAGTACATGTTCCTCGACGCTGAGGACATCCTCGAAGAGCAGGGGATTTCGTGACATTTCTTATTGGCTGTCTTATGTTTCTAATAAGTTGTTTAATAGTTGGCATGCTGAATCATATACAGAATGGGTTGGTTTAGATCGATCCTAACCAGATGATTATCAATTATTTCCATTTAATATTTTATTCAGGTAAGAAGATAAAAGATCAAATAATGGTTCATTCAAATTATGATTCGAAATGGAATCAAAGATTTATGTCAAATCCCCGGTATTTTCGACCGCTACAAGATCAATAATGCCATGATCTTGGGCTTCTGTTGCTGACATAAAAACATCCCTTTCCATGTCTTCGGATACAACCCATAAAGGATTGCCCGTTCTTTGTACATAAACCCTTGTGAGGGTTTCGCGGAGTTTTAGTAGTTCTTTCGCTTCCAGGATAAATTCTCCTGTGGGTGCCTCATAAAAAGAACTAGCAGGTTGATGGATCATAACCCTGATGATATAACATAATGAATGATTCCTCTACCTCGCATGATTGGGGGAAGGGATAAAGAATAACAAGCGGGGAGAAAAAAAAAAAAGATAGAATTGAACAACCGTACAGGCATTTTTTGTGCATTGCATACGGCTCTGCAATGGAATTTCTTTTTCTCTTCTTTCGTCGAAGAAAGAGACAAGTCGAATCCATCAGACCCGGATCGTTGAATGATCCATTTACCATCCTTCCTTTCGGAGTAATCAAAAATACTATGATGGTTCCGTTGCTTTATATATTTATCTCGTTTGTGATTCAGCAATCCCAAAGTTTCTTTCTAATCCGATCAAATCAAAATTAAGTAAAAAATGATCTTTTTTCACACTCTTTCATAACATAAATATTGGATGGAAAGAGACTTCTGGTGTGGAAGCAAAAAGGTTTGTGACGCTGAAACGGACCCCGATACATAAGATCAAATCGGAAATAACCTTTTTTTCATACTACTATCCCGATACATAATCTCATATTATATTATGAAAAAAAAAAAATAATAATAATAGTTTGCTCATATCGAACTTGAAATGCCATGCTATTATGACTTAATTATTTTATTCATATTCCATATGGCGAAGGCATAGTCTTTTTTTTTTTTTTTTTTTCTCAAATCAAAAAACTCATTGGCGCCAAGCGTGAGGGAATGCTAAACGTTTGGTAATTTCTCCTCCGACCAGGATGAAAGATCCCATTGAAGCGGCTAATCCCATGCATATTGTATGCACATCTGGTGGCACAAATTGCATAGTATCATAAATAGCTATTCCTGGGATTACCCATCCGCCGGGAGAATTTATAAACAAATAAAGATCTTTGGTATCATCTTCTATGCTGAGATATACCATGAGACCAACAAGTTGATTCGAGATCTCGCTATCAACTTGTTGGCCTAAAAAAAGTAATCTTTCTCGATGAAGTCGGTTGATTAGGACAAAATTGTATTCCTTAGGAACCGTACACGCACCTTTGGATGCATACGGTTCAAAAAATCAAAATTGAGAAAAAAAAAAAAGAAATGTGTCGATTCCAGCCCTATTTCTTTTTTCGTAGCAGGCTTTTTCCTAATGAAGGGGCTTTTTCTTTCATTTTCAAGAAACACGAGTTTTGACTTGCTTCCCTATCTATATAAAAAAGAATTCACTGAACTTATCGAACTAACCTCTCATTGATGTATTGTTTCATCGAGATCCAAATCACTATGTCATTTTCTTGTTCCCGAATGGGCCTCTTCAACTCTTTTAGGTTTATGCTCTACTCCGGGTAAAGGTCTGCCCGAATTCCATTTGTACATATAGGACAAATGATTCCAGTACCACTTCTTTTTGCTACGACTTTCTTCTTTTTCAATTTGTTTTATGCCTTCCACAAAATATTCGATGTATTCACCATATTATTCCATTCCATTGATTGGCGAGATCACTCATATGGTATAAAGAAATCATTTAGGATAGGGTGGGAATCATACATAGATTCCCCATTTGGTATTTTCTGAACGGAGCCTGTATACTTCATTTTATTGGTCCAAGCCAACCATAAATTCTTTTAATTGATAATATGGATCCCCCAACCAAAAATAAATTGATCTAATTGCACTTCACGCTTCGAATTATTGATGGTTCAATCAATCTTTCTTGGGCGAAATAGAGGATATCTCGATCGGGGGAGAAAACGGGGAAATCCCATATGACCCAATATGTCTGACAAGTCACACTATACGTCAACCCAAACTGCATCTTCCTCTCCAGGACTCCGGAAAGGTACTTTTGGAACACCAATGGGCATTAAATGAAAGAAAAAGGAGTTAAGTACTCTATTTCACTTTGATGTGGAAACGTAATAAACAATATAAACAATGGGTTTATTGTCTTCATAATATTGTCATTTATCGTATTTTATCGATCGATTGGAAGATTCATGGAGGAAGACGGAATAAAGGAAAATTCTTACGAACGGATCGTTCGAATGATAAACAAGTATCTATAAATTCGCTCACAAAAAATAGGACTAATCGCCCCATTGCGTATTGGTACTTATTGGGTATAGAATAGATCTGCTTCTTTTTGTTCCTACGAGCAGAAGTTCCATTATTACCAACGTAACAGAATAAATATTAACCCTTGTTTCGAGATAATCCAACGAAAAAGTGAGGTCCATAGCATAGTTATTTCCAATGCGATAAAGTGACATAGTGTCTATTTTTTTTTTGAGAAAGGGGTATTTCCATGGGTTTGCCTTGGTATCGTGTTCATACCGTCGTATTGAATGATCCTGGTCGGCTGCTTTCTGTACATATAATGCATACCGCTCTAGTTTCTGGTTGGGCCGGTTCGATGGCTCTATACGAATTAGCAGTTTTTGATCCTTCTGACCCCGTTCTTGATCCAATGTGGAGACAAGGTATGTTCGTTATACCCTTCATGACTCGTTTAGGAATAACCAACTCATGGGGCGGTTGGAGTATCACAGGAGGAACTATAACGAATCCGGGTATTTGGAGTTACGAGGGTGTGGCCGGGGCACATATTGTGTTTTCTGGCTTGTGCTTCTTAGCAGCTATCTGGCATTGGGTGTATTGGGACCTAGAAATATTCTGTGATGAACGTACGGGAAAACCCTCTTTGGATTTGCCCAAGATCTTTGGAATTCATTTATTTCTCTCAGGGGTGGCTTGCTTTGGGTTTGGCGCATTTCATGTAACAGGCTTGTATGGTCCTGGAATATGGGTGTCCGATCCTTATGGCCTAACCGGAAAAGTACAATCTGTAAATCCAGCATGGGGCGCGGAAGGTTTTGATCCTTTTGTTCCGGGAGGAATAGCCTCTCATCATATTGCAGCAGGTACATTGGGCATATTAGCGGGTCTATTCCATCTTAGTGTCCGCCCACCCCAACGTCTATACAAAGGATTACGTATGGGCAATATTGAAACTGTCCTTTCCAGTAGTATCGCTGCTGTCTTTTTTGCAGCTTTCGTTGTTGCTGGGACTATGTGGTATGGTTCAGCAACTACCCCGATCGAATTATTTGGTCCCACTCGTTATCAGTGGGATCAGGGATACTTCCAGCAAGAAATATATCGAAGAGTTGGCGCCGGTCTAGCCGAGAATCTGAGTTTATCGGAAGCTTGGTCTAAAATTCCTGAAAAATTAGCTTTCTATGATTACATCGGTAATAATCCGGCGAAAGGTGGATTATTCAGAGCAGGCTCAATGGACAACGGGGATGGAATAGCTGTTGGATGGTTAGGACACCCTATTTTTAGAGATAAAGAAGGGCATGAACTTTTTGTACGTCGTATGCCTACTTTTTTTGAAACATTTCCAGTAGTTTTGGTAGACGGAGACGGAATTGTTAGAGCCGATGTTCCTTTTAGAAGGGCAGAATCGAAGTATAGTGTCGAACAAGTGGGTGTAACTGTTGAGTTCTATGGTGGCGAACTCAATGGAGTCAGCTATAGCGATCCTGCTACTGTGAAAAAATATGCTAGACGTGCCCAATTGGGTGAAATTTTTGAATTAGATCGTGCTACTTTGAAATCCGATGGTGTTTTTCGGAGCAGTCCAAGGGGTTGGTTCACTTTTGGACATGCTACGTTTGCTTTGCTCTTCTTTTTCGGACACATTTGGCATGGTGCTAGAACCTTGTTCAGAGATGTTTTTGCTGGTATTGACCCAGATTTGGATGCTCAAGTGGAATTTGGAGCATTCCAAAAACTTGGAGATCCAACTACAAGGAGACAGGTAGTCTGATACAACATTGCTATGGTATCTTTCGCCTCTATATTTGATTTTTTTATTTGACAGAAGGTACCGTAGAAATATTGATTTTCATCATCGCCTTTCTTTGCTCTTGTCCTTTCTTTATCTGGGAAATGATCCCAAATGAACAGGTGTGGAAGCTATAATTGTAAACCACGATCGAATCTATGGAAGCATTGGTTTATACATTCCTGTTAGTATCGACTTTAGGGATAATCTTTTTCGCTATATTTTTTCGAGAACCGCCTAAGGTCCCGACTAAAAAGATGAAATGATTTTTCATTATCTTAATTGAAGTAATGAGTCCCCCATATGGGGGACTCATTACTTCAATTAGTCCCCGTGTTCCTCGAATGGATCTCTTAGTTGTTGAGAGGGTTGCCCAAAAGCGGTATATAAGGCGTACCCTGTAAAGCTTACAAGTGAACCAGATATGGAGATGGCGACTAAGGTTGCTGTTTCCATTATTAGAAATTTCAAGACCGCGATGGATCTATGCTACGATAAGATCGTTTATTTAAAACGGAATAGTATACAAAGTCAACAGATCTCAACCAATGAAATAGTATTTATGGCTACACAAACCGTTGAGGGTAGTTCTAGATCTGGGCCAAGACGAACTATTGTAGGGGATTTATTGAAACCATTGAATTCGGAATATGGTAAAGTGGCTCCTGGATGGGGAACCACCCCATTTATGGGTGTCGCAATGGCTCTATTTGCAATATTCCTATCTATTATTTTGGAGATTTATAATTCTTCCGTTTTACTGGATGGGATTTCAATGAGTTAGGTCCATAAGGCTTTTCAATCAAAAATGAATCACTTAGGACTCAGATTTATAGTCCATTCTGGTAGTTCGACCGTGGAATTCCGTTGTTTCGGTATTTCCGGAATATGAGTGTGCGACTTGTTATAATTGATCCTATTGATAGTA